ATTAAAAGATATATATATATATAAGATATTTATTAATTAAAAACATTATAACGTTACTTTAAAATTACATATAAAAGAGATTTATTATTATTAAGTTTATCCAAACACTAATAAATATATATATATAAAAAATATATTAATTATATAAAAACATTATAATTTTAATTGAAGTTATACATAAAATAATAAACTCATATCTTTTTTTCTTTAGAATAAAAGATATGTTTAATAAAAGATATATTTATTATATATTACTAAATAAATAATATTATATAAATAATAATAAATTAACACACTCATATATAAGTATAATATTAAATTTTTTATTTTAAATATAATTAAATACTTAAATATAAACATTACATATTAAGAGATAAATATAGTTTAAATATAGACTTATATATGCCGGCAAATTTTAATTTAAGTTCTAGATTTTTACAATAAGTAAAATTAAATTTGTTTAACTATATTTTAAGTTTCAAGTTCTACAAGAATATTTTGATATTGATGTCTGACTAAAGAGCTATCTTGATAGGATAGATTATGTAGAATTTCCTACTCTTATCACTATATTTAATAGATTTTCACTATCCCCCAAAGAATCAAAATCTTTTGTGCATTTACACCAAAATATAAAAAGATAAGCTAAATTTAAAGCTAATGGGCTCATACCCCACAAATGAATCTAATTCTCTTTTTAATTTTTCTTAATTCCTCAAACAGCTTGTTTTTAATTTCTTCGTTCTTAGGCATTTTCTTAGCTATTTCATCCTCTTCTTGGCTCACCGCGTGAATTGGCCTTGAACTAAATTTACTCTCTTTTGTGCCTTTAATTTCCTCCAAAAAAGATCAATATTCCTCAGAATCTGCATTGAAATATTTTTTAATTCAAGCTCTTGCCTCATCAACTTTAATTCTAGCAGCTATCGTAACCTTTATATCTCCATTTTATTCCTCTGTTTTTATTACATGCTCTTTATTTTTAAAAGCAGGTATTGCTCCTTTTCATTTTTGGTTCCCCACAGTAATACAAGGACTACCTTGATTACAAACCTCTTTGCTTATAACTACTCAAAAAATTGCTCCACTAGCTCTTTTATCCTGCTCATTGGCCACAAACTCGATTTTTTCAAACAAAATATTTTTGGTGGCTATTGTTTTTTCTTCATTTGTTGGGGCTGTGGGCGGGTTCAACCAAACTCTTTTACGAAAACTTTTAGCTTACTCTTCAATTAATCACATATCATGGATATTAGCCGCCATGATACTAAGAGATTATTTGTGAATTTTGTATTTTTCATTCTACTCTATCATCTCATTGTCCATTATCTCATTATTCCATTTTTCCCAAGCTTTCCATGTCTCTAATCTTACTTTCAAAATAAACTTTTCTTCTCTAGATAAAATAATCACTCTGTTTTCCTTTTTATCCTTAGGAGGTCTACCCCCATTTACAGGGTTTATCCCTAAATGAATTATCATACAAGAGATAATTAATCAGAACATGATTGTTATTATGGTAATTCTCCTTATTTCAACCCTGGTCACCCTGTATTATTACATCTACGTCGCTGTAAACTCTTTTGTATTTTCCTCCTCTAAAATTTTTTACTACAAAAATCCTTTAAAACCCATATCTTCATCGCTAATTTTTATAAATTTCTCAGGTTTGCTTTTTCCTTCTTTTTTTATACTCGGATAGTAACAAAGCACTTCCACCCTTAACTTTGCTTAAACTACCATAGAGCGTAAGTTCTAACTTTTTATAAATATTTCTAGATTTGCAACCTAACGTAATTTATTATACTACAGAACCTCGAGAGTATTTGATATCGAGTTAAAGTTTAACCTAGCATTAAATTTTAATATAAAATATCAATATTAACATTATTCATAACTAAATACACCGTTTTAAGGCTAATTTTAAAATTAAATTACTATCCCTACCGACCAATTTTATAATTTTTAGGCTTAATTCTGGCATCTTATGATTTTAAGAATATTATTAATAAATTACTTAACTTAAGATTTTAAGTTAAAAAAACTCATAGCCTTCAAAGCTTTAATTAAGCCATCTTAAATCTTAACCACCTCTTAATTGTGAGATTATCTTATTTCTAGTAAAAGAGATTTTAACCTCATAAATAAATTTACAATTTATCGCCTAAATTCAGCCATTTTACTTTCTACGCAACGATGATTATTTTCTACCAACCACAAAGACATTGGAACTTTATATTTTATTTTTGGGGCTTGATCCGGGATAGTGGGCACAGCCTTAAGACTTATTATCCGAGCCGAACTAGGGCAACCTGGCAGACTTATTGGAGATGACCAAATTTATAATGTAGTTGTCACAGCTCATGCGTTTGTCATAATTTTTTTTATAGTTATACCAATTATAATTGGGGGATTTGGTAATTGACTAGTTCCTTTAATATTAGGCGCCCCAGATATGGCCTTCCCTCGTATAAATAATATGAGATTCTGGCTTCTCCCGCCTTCATTAACTTTGCTTTTATCAAGGGGGATAGTTGAAAGAGGTGTCGGGACAGGATGAACTGTATACCCACCTTTAGCAGCTGGTATAGCTCATGCAGGAGCTTCAGTCGATTTAGGAATTTTTTCTCTTCATATCGCGGGAGCTTCGTCTATTCTAGGCGCAGTAAACTTTATCACTACATCTATCAATATGCGGTCTAACGGTATAACTTTAGACCGAATGCCTTTATTTGTGTGATCCGTTTTTATCACCGCAATCCTTTTACTCCTATCTCTCCCAGTTTTAGCCGGAGCTATCACAATACTTTTAACGGATCGTAACTTAAACACTTCATTTTTTGACCCCGCTGGGGGAGGCGATCCTATCCTCTACCAGCATTTATTTTGATTTTTCGGGCACCCAGAAGTTTATATTTTAATTCTACCAGCGTTTGGCATAGTATCACATATTATCAGACAGGAGTCCGGCAAAAAAGAAGCTTTTGGTACATTAGGGATAATTTATGCTATGCTAGCTATCGGGGTCTTAGGGTTTGTCGTATGAGCTCACCATATATTTACCGTAGGGATAGATGTAGACACCCGAGCTTATTTTACCTCTGCTACTATAATTATTGCTGTGCCCACCGGCATTAAAATTTTTAGATGACTGGGCACTCTTCATGGCACTCAGCTAAACTACAGCCCCTCACTTTTATGGGCGTTTGGATTTGTTTTTCTTTTTACTGTGGGGGGGCTAACAGGAGTTGTTTTAGCTAACTCTTCTTTAGATATTATCTTGCACGACACTTATTACGTAGTTGCGCATTTTCATTATGTACTATCAATGGGGGCTGTTTTTGGCATTTTTGCAGGAGTTACTCACTGATTCCCCCTATTTACAGGTCTTTCACTCAACCCTAAATGACTAAAAATTCATTTTTTTGCTATATTTTCTGGGGTAAATGTTACTTTTTTCCCTCAACATTTTTTAGGATTAAGTGGAATGCCCCGGCGTTATTCAGATTATCCTGATGCTTACACAAGATGAAATATTTTATCTTCCATTGGCTCTACTGTATCTTTATTAGCAGTGCTAGGGTTTGTTATTATTGTGTGGGAAGCCTTTGTCTCTTCACGGCCTATTATTTTTTCATTGTTTTTAGCCACTTCCTTAGAGTGGCACCACTTTTTACCTCCGGCCGATCACAGATACCCCGAAATTCCACTAATTTCCACTAATTTCTAAAATGACAGATTATTGTATAAGATTTAGGCTCTTACTATGAAGTTTTACTTCTTTTAGAATCTAAAATGGCAGACTTAATGCCTAAGATTTAAGCTCTTAATATGAATTATTATTCTTTTAGAAATGGCAACATGAAATTACTTAGGGTTTCAAGATAGTACCTCTCCTTTAATAGAACAGTTAATATTTTTTCATGATCATACTATAGTAATCTTAATTTTAATCACAAGAATAGTAGGTTATATAATAACTTCCCTTTTTTACAATAAGTTAGTTAATCGATTTCTTTTAGAAGGTCAAACCATTGAAATTATTTGAACAATTCTTCCGGCTATTATTTTAATTTGTATCGCATTACCTTCTTTACGTCTTTTATATTTATTAGATGAAGTTAATTCTCCCGCTATTACTTTAAAAACCATTGGACATCAATGATACTGATCTTATGAATACTCCGACTTTCTAGACATAGAATTTGATGCTTACATAATCCCTTGTAATGAAATAAATTTATCAAATTTTCGTCTTTTAGACGTCGACAATCGAACTATTCTTCCAGTTAATACACAAATTCGCGTATTAATTAGAGCTGCTGATGTCATTCATTCCTGAACTGTTCCCTCTTTAGGGGTTAAAGCTGATGCTATCCCTGGGCGTTTAAATCAAGTGAGATTTTTTATCAATCGGCCCGGTATTTTTTTTGGCCAATGCTCAGAAATTTGTGGGGCTAATCATAGATTCATACCTATTGTTATTGAAGCTATCCCTTCCAACAATTTCCTAAACTGAGTTTCTTCTCATTAACTATTAGATGACTGAAAGTAAGTTTAAATCTTTTAAATTTAACATAGCTAAATAACGTTTGCTTCTAATAAGAAAAATTAGTTTTTAAAACGTAAGCTTGTCGTGCTTAAATTATTACTTAAGTAATATTTTTCTATACCACAAATAGCCCCTCTTTTCTGATTACTTTTATTTTTGGCTTTTACTCTAATTTTTGTACTTTTCTCCTCTTCCTCATACTTCTTAATTCCGGCGCAAAAAACCACCTTGCTACCCACGTATTTAAGTAAACCTTTAATTTTATGAAAATGATAACCAACTTATTTTCTGTTTTTGACCCAGTATCGTCAATTTTCTATTTACCTCTAAATTGGTTATCATCTGTCTTAGGCTTATTTATTACCCCTTTCTTATTTTGAATGATACCCTCGCGTTGATCGATAATATGGTCTTTTATAATATCCACGTTACACAAAGAATTTAAGCTACTTTTAGGGCCTTCATTTTTAGGGGTGTCCCTTATTTTTGTTTCTTTATTCTCCTTAATTCTATTTAATAACTTTTTAGGGCTCTTACCGTATATTTTCACAAGTTCAAGGCATATGGCTTTCACTTTATCTTTAGCTTTGCCGTTATGGCTATCTTTTATAATTTTTGGTTGGCTAAATAACACCCAACACATATTTTCGCATTTGGTGCCTCAGGGGACTCCTTCTTTACTCATACCTTTTATAGTTTTAATCGAAAGAGTTAGAAATTTGATCCGCCCGGGCACTTTAGCCATCCGTCTAGCTGCTAATATAATTGCAGGCCATTTATTATTAACTTTACTAGGCAATACAGGCTCATCCTTGTCACTCCCACTTTTATCTTTTTTAATCTTTGCTCAAATTTTATTATTAACTCTGGAAGCTGCTGTTGCAATTATCCAATCTTACGTTTTCGCCATTTTATCAACTTTGTACGCCAGGGAAGTTAACTAATGACCACTCACAACCATCATCCTTATCACTTAGTAGATCTTAGCCCTTGACCACTAACTGCCTCAATTAGGGCTATAATACTAACTTGCGGGTTAGTTAAATGATTCCACCAATTCAACCCAAATTTGTTTTTTTTAGGGATCTTAGGAGTTCTACTAACTATAGTCCAATGATGACGTGATGTAACACGTGAAAGAACTTTTCAAGGTCTACATACACACATTGTTACAAACGGTATACGTTGAGGTATAATTTTATTTATCGCATCCGAAGTTTTATTTTTTTTTAGCTTCTTTTGAGCTTTTTTTCACAGAAGTTTATCCCCAGCTGTAGAAATTGGAAATTATTGACCACCCTCAGGGATTATAACATTCAACCCGTTTCAGATTCCTTTATTAAACACAGCTATTCTTCTAGCCTCGGGAGTAACTGTTACATGAGCTCACCATGCTATTATAGAAGCAAATTTAACTCAAGCATCTCAAGGCTTAATTATCACCGTAGTACTGGGGGTTTATTTTTCAGCTTTGCAAGCTATAGAATACCTTGAAGCTTCGTTTTCTATCGCTGATTCTGTGTATGGGGCAACTTTTTTTGTGGCCACAGGATTTCACGGGCTTCATGTATTAATTGGCACTTCTTTTTTATTTGTGTGTTTTATTCGTTTATTCAATTACCACTTTTCTGCTGACCACCATTTTGGGTTTGAGGCCGCTGCCTGGTACTGGCACTTTGTTGACGTAGTTTGGCTGTTCCTTTATATTTCAATTTACTGGTGAGGGGGTTAAAATAACATTTTTTTAATATAATTAAGTATATTTGGCTTCCAACCGAAAAGTCTAACTTTAGAAAAAATAATCTTATCTCTCATATATTTTTTTTTTATTACTTTTATTGTATCCTTTATTTTAATACTAATTGCTTCTTTTATCTCCAAAAAAATTATTTTTGATCGTGAAAAAACTTCACCCTTTGAATGCGGATTCGACCCTAAAGGCACAGCTCGCTTGCCGTTTTCATTACGATTTTTTCTCATTGCCCTTATTTTTTTAATTTTTGATGTAGAAATTACCCTTCTGCTGCCATTACCAATTATTTTATCTTACTCAAATATTTTAAGTTGAACTCTCACTAGGACTGTATTCTTGTTAATTCTCTTACTAGGGCTCTTTCATGAATGAAATCAAGGCGCATTGGACTGGTCCTACTAGATCATTTATCTGTGTGTGCGCATGTCTAAGGATTATAGTCAATAATGACATCTGGGTTGCATTCAGAAAGTACTTTTTAGGTTAATCTTACAAATGAGAAGCAAAATTTGCATTCAGTTTCGACCTGGCTATTGACCCTCTGGTCCTCGTTTGTTAACTAAAGCCAAAAAGAGGCTTATCACTGTTAATGATACAATTGAATTTCTCTAGTTAAGGAAATTTTAGGCAAAAGAATAAGCTTCTAACTTTTTCTTAAGCGGTTTAACTCCGTTTAAATTTCTACTATTATAGTGTAATCAAACACGTTACAATTTCATCGTAAAACTAAAGAAACTCTCTTTTAAAAGTAATTATTCTTAGATTTTAAACCTCCCCAGCATCTTCAAAGCTGTGCTCTATTTTAAGCTATAAGAATTTACACTAAAACCATAAATCAAACTAATCACACTAAAAATATAAGCATATAAACTTTAAGTCTATTATCCTGCAATACTTGCACTAACCCAGACTTATTAATTACCCAATTAAACACTCCCTGACCCCCGTAATGCTCAAACCAGCCGTAATCTCCCCCTTTTTGAAAATTTTTAGCAACTTTTAGAATTCCGTTATTAACTCACCATCTTGACAACAAGGGCATAAACCATATAGACCCGTAGAATGACACTTGCTTATAAAAATTCAATCTTTTTAATAAATTAACTTCACCTAGCAAATTTATTAAATAACCCAAACCTCCTCCAGCCATACTGACTGCTAAAGCAGTAAACTTAAGAACTCCCCTCAAGCAAATTATCAAAGGAAAAGGTAAAATCAATCAAGACAACAATGACCCTCTTGTTACAGCCCCCAATCTTAATATAATTATAGGGTTATTTATGACGTGGGACTCATCCCTAACCCCATGAAATCTACCAACCTTAAAAATCCTCCTTATCAGATAATAAACTAAACGCCCAGTATAACATACTGTCAAACCTGTGGATAAGATATATAATACCACACCAATTAATCTTACTGGGCCTATAAAAGAAATCTCCAAAATTAAATCTTTGGAGTAAAATCCTGATAAAAACGGAGTCCCACATAATGATAAATTTGCCAATATCATAAGTATTCTTCTTAAAGGTATCTGCTTTACAAGGCCCCCCATAGAACGAATATCTTGATAGTCCTTCATATTATGAATAACTACACCCGCACATATAAATAGTAAAGCTTTAAATAAAGCATGTGTTAATAAGTGGAAAAAGGCTAACTCTTTGAAACCTAAAGCTAGAATACTTATTATAACCCCTAGCTGCCTGAGAGTAGACAATGCAATGATTTTTTTTAAATCATACTCAAAATTAGCTCCCAACCCAGCTATAAATATAGTTACGCCTGACACTAGAAATAAAACTAATCGTATACTTGACCTCTCAATAACCTCTCTAAACCGGATCAACAAGTACACCCCCGCAGTAACCAAAGTTGACGAATGAACTAAAGCAGATACTGGCGTTGGAGCAGCTATAGCTGCAGGCAACCAGGCAGAAAACGGAATCTGTGCTCTTTTAGTTATACCGGCCAAAATAATAAAAAATACAATCACCGTAAAATTCATATTTTCAACTATCAACCTCATCAAAAATACAAAATTCCAGCCCCCAAGTGAAGATATTAATGAAATTCTTAACAAAATAGCCACATCCCCAATCCGATTTGATAAAAACGTTAACATACCTGCGTTAGCAGATTTTTCATTTTGATAATAAATCACTAAAGCATAAGAAGTTAACCCTAACCCATCTCAACCTAACAAAATTCTGATCAAATTAGGTCTTATAATTAAAAACCTTATAGATAAAACAAAAGCTAACACTAAATATATGAAACGATCAAAATTTTTATCTATTTTTATGTAGTCCCCCCTATAGAACAAAACTATTGAAGAAATAAATCTTACAAGTCTCAAAAACATTATCGACATCCAATCTAAAATTAAAGTTATTACGATTCTCACTGAGTTCAAGTTGATAATTTCTCACTCTACAAAAATTATAGTATCACTAACTAAAAATATTAAAGAAATAAAAATAGACATAATTCTTAATGCCATCAGAAAAACTATTCTTCTTAAATGCAGTATAACTAGCCAAATCACGGTTTAAAATAAAATTTATATCTAAGATCCCACAAACCTTTATTTTCTTTAAACTATTTAAACAATAAATTATTATTGTGCTATTTAAGATAATTAAATTTAAAGGTAACCAATGAAGCATTAATACTAGGTATTCCCGCACTTTTCCGGAACAAGAAGAGTATACACAGTTATAATAATGACCATGCTGGCTTAATGAAAACATATATAAACTATAAGCAGCCCTGAAAAAAGATAATAATCCTACTATAACCAATGAAACTTTACTTCAACTTACCACTCTTATAATTAATCTCACTTCACCTAATAAATTTAATCTAGGAGGGGCCGCTATATTGCCCACTCTTAAAAGAAACCACCACAATCCTATACTAGGCATAAATCTCAACAATCCCTTATTTACTAACATTCTCCGCCTGCCTAGTCGCTCATAAACTATATTCGCGATACAAAATAACCCAGATGAACATAATCCATGACCAATTATAACAAAAATAGCCCCATTTAGGCCTCAAGCCCCTAACACTATTAAGCCTCTTAGAACTAAACCTATGTGAGCCACAGATGAATATGCAATCAAAGATTTTATGTCTACCTGCCGTAGACATATTAACCTGACAATCACCCCGCCTGTTAGTCTTACCCCAATCCAAACTCAAGATAATCCCTTACTTGCGCCTTGAAATAATATTAAAACACGAATTAACCCGTAACCCCCTAATTTTAACAACACTCCTGCTAAAATTATGGAACCCGCAACTGGAGCTTCTACATGAGCCTTAGGGAGTCATAAATGAACAGTATACATAGGCAATTTAACTAAAAAAGCTATAATTGTAAACACACATCATACGTATCCCATAAATTCTTCTAGAATAATATTCAAATTTACCCCAATCACTAACCTCCCCGTAGAATGGTAAATTTTTATAATTGATACTAACAATGGTAGGGAAGCAAATAAAGTATAAAATAATATATAAACTCCTGCCTGAATTCGCTCTGGCTGATAACCTCATCCCAGAATAAGAATTAAAGTAGGAATTAATGAAGATTCAAACCTAACATAAAACATAAAGTAGTCCCTAGCACCAAACCTCAAAATCAAAAATAAAAGTAGACACAAACTCACCAAATTGAAAAATTCTCTAAAATTTTTTTGGTTATAGATTTTTATTCTGGCACTCATTAATAACCTAACAACTCAAAATCTAAGAAAAATTAAACTGTACCTTAACCTGTCCAAACTTATAACCCTTCTCTCGCCAACACAGTAAAACTCTCGTATACACAGAAATCTAAAACAAAATCTAAATATATACATAAAATGCTGGACAGCTCACCACTTTTTTACTAAAAATATCAATATTAAAATACCAAAAATAAATTTTAACATTGCAAAATTCTAAAATTTCTAAAGCAATCATTCCCATGAGTGCGCACAATAGACACTAATAACGCCAATCCTAGGGCCCCCTCGCAAGCAGCTAAAGTTAGAAAGAATAACACAAAGTAAATATCATGGCCAATTTTTACTAAACTTAGTCTTAGTAGCCAAAAAATTCCCAACATAGTAAACTCTAACCTTAACAATGTGTTTAATAGATGTTTTCGTTTAGACACAAATATAATCAATCCTCTTGCTCTCACAAAAAAAGGAAACAAAAAAAATCCAAATTTTATCATTAATAGTTTTAATAGTTTAATAAAAACATGGGTCTTGTAAACCTAAATTATATTTTTATTTGAAACATCAGAAAAAAAAGCTATTTTATCTTTAGTCCCCAAAACTAACATTTTTTATATTAAACTATTTTCTGATATCTTTTTTTTACTATTTTCATTTTTGCTTACTTTTGTGGTATCTATAATTTTTTTGATAACTAATCACCCTCTCTCCATAGGACTAACTCTTCTTTTGCAAACTTGCTTTATTTGTGTAACCTCCGGAGCCATAAATTTAACGTTTTGATTTTCTTATATTTTATTTCTAATTTTTTTGGGGGGTATACTAGTTTTATTTATCTACGTTGCCTCTTTAGCCTCAAACGAGATATTTAAAATATCCTTTTATTTACTCTCTTCTATTACACTATTTACTGCTTCTTTACTATTTATTCTCTGATTTTTTGATTTTTTAGTATTCTATAGTAATATACTAAACCCTCAATATTTTTTTTCAAATTATTCCTGCCAATCCCATAATCAATCATTACTTTCTTTTATTTACTCACCTTACCTCATATTTTGCACATTATTTATAGTTTTTTATTTACTCTTAACTTTAATTCTTGCGGTAAAGATTACTAATAATTTTCAAGGACCCTTACGATTTTACACTTAACAATGACAACTCTGCCTATCCGCAAGACTCATCCATTAATAAAATTACTAAATGGGGCTTTTATAGATATGCCTATCCCCACAAATATTTCCACTTGATGGAATTTTGGGTCTCTGCTGGGTTTATGCTTAATCACCCAAATTGCCACCGGGCTATTTTTAGCCATACACTATACTGCTCATACCGACTTAGCTTTTTCAAGAATTGCGCATATTTGTCGAGATGTAAATTATGGGTGGTTCCTACGCACACTACACGCCAACGGCGCTTCTTTTTTTTTTATCTGTATTTATGCTCATATCGGACGAGGAATTTATTACGGATCTTACCGGTTTTTACCTACCTGGTTCTCAGGAGTTATTATTTTATTTTTAGTTATAGCTACCGCTTTTTTAGGGTATGTTCTACCGTGGGGGCAAATGTCATTTTGAGGCGCCACTGTTATTACTAACCTCTTATCGGCAATTCCATATATTGGCCCGGATATAGTACAATGACTGTGGGGCGGATTTGCAGTAGACAACGCAACTTTAACTCGATTTTTTACTTTTCATTTTTTACTTCCTTTCATTGTAGCAGCGGCAGCATTAGTGCATATCTTGTTTTTACACCAAACTGGTTCATCAAATCCGTTGGGAATTTCGTATAACGCTGATAAAATCTCCTTTCACCCTTACTTCTCTTTTAAAGACATCGCAGGATTTTTTATTTTATTTTTTAGTTTAATTACATTAACGTTAATTTCTCCTTACCTTCTAGGGGATCCTGATAATTTTATTCCTGCCAACCCTTTAGTAACTCCTCCCCATATTCAACCAGAATGATATTTTTTATTTGCTTACGCCATCCTGCGCTCTATCCCTAATAAATTAGGAGGAGTTATCGCCTTAGTCCTATCTATTGCTATTCTGTTTATTTTACCTTTCACCAACCAAATGAAATTTCGCAGTTCAAGCTTCTACCCACTTAATAAGTTCTTATTTTGAACCTTAATTTCAACAATCTGCTTATTAACCTGAATTGGAGCACGCCCAGTTGAAGCCCCCTATATTTTAACCGGGCAAATCTTAACTTTTGCATATTTTTTTATTTACGCCGCTAACCCTGTGACTTTTTACATTTGAGATAAAATTTTAAAATAACTATTTAACTTTTGGAAAGTAAAATGTTTTGAAAACATTTCAAAGCAGTTCAAATCTGCTAAATAGTTTTTCTAAAATAAGTACTTATTATAATAACAATACTATTAAAAATAATTTTAATCTTATAAAAAATAATACATAATTTAGCCTAACAGGAAGAAATCTTTTTCAAGCTAATCTTATTAATTTATCATAACGAAACCGAGGTAAAGTGCCACGCACCCACACAAAAATGAAACAAACTATACCAACTTTTAAATAAAATATTATCATGCCAACCTCACCTCCCAAAAAAATTAAAGCAAATAGTATTCTTATAAATAAAATTCTTGCGTATTCTCCTATAAAAATCAAAGCAAACCCCCCTCTTCTGTATTCTACATTAAACCCTGATACTAATTCTGACTCTCCTTCAGCGAAATCAAAAGGCGTGCGATTAGTTTCTGCTAAACATGATACAAATCACACTCATCTTAGAGGGCCCCCAATTAAGATAAATCATGCTTCTTTTTGGTATTCTCTAAAAGAAAAAAAATCAAATCTACCCACTAAAAATAAAAATCTTAACAAAATTAAAGCTAATCTTACCTCATAAGAAATGGTTTGAGCGGCTGAACGCAGTCTCCCTAACAAAGCATATTTAGAGTTAGACGATCAACCAGCCCCCATAATTGTATAAACCCCTATACTCATACAAGCCAAAAAAAATAAGATTCTTATTCTGAAAGAAATTAATATTATATCATAAGGCATAACTCTTCAAGTAATTAGCGCTAAAAACAAGACTATGACAGGAGAAAAATAATATGGCAAGAAATTTCTTATAACAGGACTCCTCTGCTCCTTAGTGAATAACTTAACTGCATCGGAAAAAGGTTGAAACAACCCGGAGTAGCCCACTTTATTGGGTCCTTTACGAATTTGGATATACCCTAAAATTTTACGCTCCAATAAAGTCAAAAACGCAACACCCACTAAAACACAAATTACCAAAATAGTATAATTTAAAATTATAATTAATCTCAACATATTAACCAATGCCAATCTATTTACACATAGTTAATTTTGTTATTTTTATTCTACTAATTAAAATTATTTTTATTTTTTAATCCTTTCGTACTAAAAAAATATAAATTTTTATAGAAGATAGAAACCAACCTGGCTTACGCCGGTCTGAACTCAAATCATGTAAGAATTTAAAGGTCGAACAGACCTTCCTTTTTAGCTGCTGCACTAAAAGGATTTCTTAATTCAACATCGAGGTCGCAAGTCTTTTTGTCGATATGAACTCTTAAAAAAGATTACGCTGTTATCCCTAAAGTAACTTCATCTTTTAATCTTTATAAAAGGATCATTTTTCTTTTATTGCAAGTTTTTAATAAATAAACAGTTACAATTTTTATTTTTGTCGCCCCAACACAATATTTTGGAAATAAATAATTTTAAAGTGTAAATTATTAATTATTTTTGTAATATTAAGCTTTATAGGGTCTTATCGTCATTCTACAATATTTAAGCCTTTTCACTTAAAAGTCAAATTTTAATTTTAATAATGAGACAGACTATTTTTTGTTCAACCATTCATTCCAGCCTTCAATTAAAAGACTAATGATTATGCTACCTTCGCACGGTCAATATACCGCGGCCCTTTAATGTTTCAGTGGGCAGGTTAGACTTTATATAACTTTCATATAGACATGTTTTTGATAAACAGGCAAAAATAATTTTGCCGAATTCCTTATTATTACCTAACAATTTTTAATTTTTAATTTTTAATTTAAAATAAAATATTTATTTAATTTATACTAATAAAATCATTTTAACTAATCTTACTTATTTTTAACTATTTTTTTTTATTCTAATAAAACCTCATAAATATAAATGTTTTTAATTTATAAACTAAAACGTTTTTTTAATATAGCTGTTTTTAAGCCTAATTTTAAACTAATAATATAAAAGTTTATATTTTATTTTTATTTGAGTCAGAAGCTTATCCCTCCAACTCTTTAACAACAAATTACTTAACTATGTGTTGTATAAATTAAATTTATTTCTAAAAAAACCAGATATTATAAAAAACGCATAGCATATCACTTCCATTTTCAAATTATAAATAATTATACCACAATAACTTATATTTAAAAATAACTCTTTTTATTTCGGGACTTATAACCTGTTTATAATATTTTGATTTTCCCTGATACACAAGGTACAAAAGTTTATTTTTGCTTTTATACAAACTAATTTCAACCTATTTCAATTTTCCTTTACAGTACTATTTTTCTATCGTTTTATTTTTTTTTGTTAACACTACTAATCATTAATATTTAAGATATTTCTCATATTTTTATAAACAAACTTTAATTTCAAAATATGCTGACTCGCACAACAAAAATTTCAATGTAAGTGAAATACTTAACTTTTAAGTTTTATCTTGTCTAGGGACACTTTCCAGTATACCTACTATGTTACGACTTATCTCACTTTAAAAATGAGAGCGACGGGCGATGTGTACATATTTTAGAGCTATCATCAAAAAAACTTATTAATTTTTTATTACTTTTAAATCCACCTTTATATTTTATTTCATTTATAATCCGTTTAAATATAAATTAATGTAACCCATATCTAACTTAAGCATAAGTTGCACCTTGATCTAATATACTAACAATTTGTTATTTTAATAACTTTCTTTTTAAAGGTTATCTAATAATGACGGTATACAAACTGATTTACTAACCTAAGTAAGATTTTTCGTGGAATGTCGTTTATAGTACAGGTTCCTCTAACTAGACTAAAATACCGCCAAATTCTTTGAGTTTAAAGAAAATAACTATTTAATACCCGAGTATTCCTATTTTAGATAAAGTATAACAGGGTATCTAATCCTGGTTTAGGTCTTTATTTTTAAAGCTTAATTAAAATTTTTTTATTATAAATTAACTATTATTTATTAATTTCACCTATCTAAAATTATTTAATTTATAATATCAAACTACAAAATAACTTTTAACTAAATTATTCTTATTCACTTTTTTGGTCTAACCGCAGCTGCTGGCACCAATTTTTGCTAAAGTTTTCATATTATTACTAGATAAAACTTTTATTCATTAACTAAGGCTATCTACTGAGACTTATTACATTATATTTATAAATAAATCTTATTTTAATTTTCTTTTTAAAAAAACTAATAACTCGTCACATAAAGATTTACATGTAGATTTAAATTACAAACAAGAATAAAGCAAGAATAAAACTTTTAACTTTTCTAAGATGACTCCCTATTATTTCTCTAGGTTTGTCAGATTTTACACTAACCTTGGAAACTTTAATACATAATATGATTATATTTATACTTAATTACCAGTTTTTTAAGTTATTTTAAAAATTAACTTTAAATAAAAAATCTAGAATAATAACCCTATACTTTAATAAGCAAG